CACAATTACCACAAAATATACAGATTCCAAAATCAATACTGTAATTAAGCAATCGTTTCTTTCGAATATTAGTTTCCAATTTCCAATCGACAACAGGTAAATCTATAGGACATACACGAACACATACTTCACAAGCAATGCATTTATCAAATTCAAAGTGGATTCGACCGCGGAAACGCTCCGATGTGATCAATTTTTCATAAGGATATTGAATAGTTACAGGTAAACGATTTGCGTGGGATAAGGTAATCATGAAACTTTGACCAATGTACCTTGCAGCTCGTACTGTTTGTTGACCATAATTCATGAACCCGGTTACCATAGGGAACATATTGTGGATATCGATGAATAATTTTTTTATTTCTCTTGTTTGGGACAAGTCGTGAATATAGAATATTGTAGTTACAGCGAAAGGAGTTGGGAAGAAGTTGTTAATAATAGATTACCTAGAGAAATAGGTAAAAGAAATTTCCATCCAAGATTTAATAATTGGTCCATTCTTAGCCTAGGTAAACTCCATCTTGTTGTTATAGGAATGAACAAGAACAAATATGTTTTAGCTAATGTAATAAAGAGACCAAGTGTCGTTCCAAAAACCCCACTCCCTTTATTTATATCAAAAAGTTCAGGAACAAATATATATGGAATAGAGAGATTCCACCCACCCAAGTAAAGAACTGTTATAAAGAATGAAGAAACTAGTAAATTTAAATAGGAAGCAACATAAAATAAACCAAATTTGATACCTGAATATTCGGTTTGATAACCTGCTACTAATTCTTCCTCTGCTTCTGGTAAATCAAAAGGCAATCTCTCACATTCTGCTAGGGAGGAAATTAGAAAAACGATAAACCCTATAGGTTGGCGCCACAAATTCCACCCCCAAAACCCATATTTTGACTGTGCCTCAACTATATCAACTGTACTCAAACTGTTAGATAATCATAGTCGGTGATAACATCACTGTTCCCATCGCTATTACAGAACCGTACATGAAATTTTCACCTCATACGGCTCCTTGAGGACCACAAATAAATCTAAGGACCGGATCAGCATTATTTACTTTGATATGCTATAGTATAGATAGTATAGATAGAAGAAAAATGGATTGAAAGGTCCTGAATTAGACCAAGGGAATTCTGTTTGCTATCATAATAAAAAATACTTCTGAATTGATCTCATCCTTTAATAAAAAAAAATTCTATTTTAAGTAATAACTTAATCCTTCAATAAAATACTCTTTGTATAAATATCCATAAATATTTCAACCCATCGTTGTTTTCGATTACGAAAAAGAATTAGCCATTACATTAGTTCATCAACCACGGCAAGAATTATATCTTTATATATATAAAGATATAGAAAAAAAGGGTATCTCTCTCTTTTTTTTTTATTGCATTCTTTCTACTTTTTCATTCCTAATTCTTCTTTACTTAAAAGGGGATTCAAAAATAGGGTAAAGGATTATTTCGTTTCTGATAGTCATTTCTTTAATCGGTGGATAGGGGCATACTCTGGATCGGAATCATGGGAAGTACTACCTGATCATTTCTACTAACTTAAAGCCCCAATTACTATTCTTTTTATGCAGAAATGTCCCTTTGGATAATTTACATAATCTCTATTACTAATCCTTTGTGTAATTTTGTGTTTCTAACCATCCACTCATTTTGCCGAATCACCCATTATGGTAATACATGTATGATAATACATACAATACAAACAATAATAAAAACTCCATACAGTTGATCTTGTGAACCCCGCTTCAAGTCATGATGTCCAATCAACCAATCTTGGGGTAAACAGTCTTTACTGTTTATATTTACTTTTGCTTCATCCTGGTACATAGGAAATGAGACTTGATCTTTTTACTGCGAACTTATAAGCTGTTTTCTTTCACTCATATAACTATCTGATTTAGTTCATCAACCCATCCATAGGAAAAAATTTATGTCTCAACAAATCGCACGTAGAGATATTGATAACACACATAGAGTTAATGGTATTTCATAACTAATTGATTGAGCAGCAGCTCGTAAACCACCTAAAAAGGAATATTTATTATTGGATCCATATCCTGACATAAGAAGTCCAATGGGAGCAATACTTGAAATAGCGATCCATAAAAAAACACCGATATTGAGATCGGCTAGAACAAGGTGATAGCCAAAAGGAATTACCGAATAACTTAGTAGAATTGATACGGCCGCTATGGATGGTCCGATACTGAATAAACCAGTATCTCCCCTAGATGGAAGAATATTTTCTTTGAAAAGAAGTTTTGTCCCATCTGCTAGAGCTTGGAGAATTCCCAAAGGGCCGGCGTATTCAGGTCCAATACGTTGTTGTATCCCTGCGGATATTTCTCTTTCTAACCACACAATTACGAGTACACCTATTGTTATTCCCAATACAAGAGTCAAAATAGGGATAAGCATCCATATGATCCCATATACCGATTCCACTCTGGAAAAAAAATTGATATCTTGTACTTCTGTTGTATCCATTATCATTTCAACGATCAACTTCTCCCATAATGATATCTATACTACCTAGTATCGTCATAATATCAGCCAATTTCTTTCTTTTAACTAACTGAGGAAGAATTTGCAAATTTATAAAGCCCGGCGGTCGGATTTTCCATCGCCAAGGAAAAACACTTTGATCTCCTATCAAAAAAATTCCCAATTCGCCCTTTGGTGCTTCGACTCTCACATAAAGTTCCTGTTTCGACAATTCAAAAGTGGGCGAAGGCTTTTTACTAATAAATCGATAGTCAAAATCATTCCATTTGGGATCCCTTACTCTATCAAAGCATCGGGTTTCTAAATTCTCATAGGGCCCTCCTGGAATTCCTTCCAGAGCCTGTTGAATAATTTTTATAGATTCCACCATTTCACTGATTCGTACTAAATAACGAGATAATGAATCTCCTTCTTTTTGCCATTGGACTTCCCACTCAAATTCGTCGTAACACTCATAATGATCAACTTTACGAAGATCCCATTGTATTCCAGAAGCTCGTAGCATTGGTCCTGATAAACCCCAATTTATTGCTTCCTCTCCGCTAATAATGCCTACTCCCTCAACTCGTTCTAAAAAAATAGGATTTCGCGTAATAAGTTTTTGATATTCAGCAATCCCTGTTAAAAAATAATCACAGAACTCCAAACATTTATCTATCCAGCCATAAGGTAGATCGGCAGCCACTCCTCCGATACGAAAATAATTATGCATCATTCTCATACCAGTGGCAGCTTCGAATAGATCATATACTAATTCTCTTTCTTTGAAAATATAGAAGAAAGGGGTCTGTGCACCAATATCTGCCATAAAAGGTCCAAGCCATAACAAATGAGAAGCTATACGACTCAATTCCAACATAATTACTCTGATATAGCTGGCTCTTTTCGGTACTTGAATATTTCCTAACTGCTCCGGTGCATTTACGGTTATTGCTTCTGTGAACATAGTAGCTAAATAATCCCAACGTGTTACATAAGGCAGATATTGTATAATTGTTCGGTTTTCCGCAATTTTTTCCATTCCTCTGTGTAAATAACCTAATATTGGCTCACAGTCAATAACATCTTCACCATCTAGAGTAATGATGAGTCGAAGAACACCATGCATTGATGGGTGGTGAGGACCCATATTTACTATCATGAGGTCTTTTCTTGTAGCTGGTATATTCATAGGTTTTTCCCCGATTCATTCTTCCATGAATTGTCGAAAATAAAACTAAATTCATCAAAATTCAAGATCTAGTAAATCAAATAATTAAAGTTCTTCAAATTAGTGAGTTTTGAGTTCCCGAATATTCAACCGACCAATTAATTCTTTATAACGTACTCTATTTTTCTTTGACAAATAAGCCAGTAGTCGTTGACGTTTTCCCAGAATTTTACGTAAACCTCTCTGAGATAAATAGTCTTTTCTGTGAAATTCTAAATGTGAAGTAAGTCTTCGTATTTTATTGGTGAAACTGAAGACTTGAAATTCAACAGACCCCGGGTTTTCTTCTTTTTCCTCTTGCAAAAAAACGGAAATGAATGCATTTTTAATCATAAAACGAAAATTTCTCCCTCTTTTAATTTTCTTGTTTAAAGATATTTATTTTACCGATCAGAAATAATAATGCCAACCATTTTAATCGGGTATGCAGAATTTAATTATGGACTCCTAATTTTATCAAATAAAAAAACCTTTTATTCATTTTTTAAACAAGATGAGTCAATGATCAATCCAATTTTAAATTGGATTCATATAGAAATTCAAAGGGACGGCACTCATAAAAAAAGTTAGAGCTAAATGAAACTAAATGAAACTAAGAGGATTCCACTAAGTTATTTATAGATCGAATTGATACGTCATTGAATTAGTATCATGTATCAGAATGGAATGTAAGACAACACATGTGTGTATGTATATATTTGCTTTCATATATCAGATATGCTAGAGGATATATAGCAAAACTATACCATCATCAAATGTTTAATTTAAATGTTTAATTTAATTGTGGATATATATCTATCCTTACCATACTGAAACGACTGCCATTAATGGTATCAAACCAATAGCGATTCATACAAGCTAAATCTTCTAATCGATAAGTGGGCAAAAGAAAGAATTTTAATTTTATTAATTTATTTTTCTGTATATCAATATTTCTGTTTTTATCCAAAAATTTACCACAGTTTTTTACGTTCGTCCCATCACAAAATACCGGATTCCTATCCCAACCGTCCCTATTTCTTGAATTAAAACAAATTAGAATTCTAAACTCTCTACGACGTCTAGGTGATAAAATATTTTCAGAAATGAGCAAAGAATAATAATTTTTTTCTCTATTTCCAGTTATTTTTTGATGTGTTTCAGTGGATTTATCAAAATCCTTTTTATCAACATATACTTTTTCTTGGGATCTTTTATTAGTTTGGTCCTTGCTCTTATGAATCAATGAAATACTTATGGTTTGATACATAATAAATTGTCCATTATTTTTGACAGAGAGACGAACTGGTTCAATAATAACTACCCCCTTTTTCATCAATTCTGTAAGAGTAAAATCTTTCTCAATTAGTATTATATCCAGACTAATTTCTCCCCGTTGAATAGAGGATATAGCAATTTCTCGTGGGTTTATCAGTCTAAGCAGAAGACAATATACCTTGATATTATTGATCATTCTTTGATTAAAAGAATCGTCCCATCTCAATTGAAAAAGCAAATAATTTTTAAAAAATAAATCAACTTCCGCTTCTGTATTGTTTTTGTATTGCTTTTTATTTCTATGTTTTTGTATGTCTGATCCCGCCGCATAATCTTCATCTTCTTCAACATTTTTTTCTTGGGTTGAAAGAACTGATCCAAGATTCCCTTGGGTTGGAGATTCCTTTTTATTTCTATTTTCTAATTCAAAATCCTTTTTTTTTTCGTTGATGTCTTTATTTGCACTAATATTTCCATTAAAAAGAAGTAATTTCGTGGGTATGACCCAAGGTTGAATTTTATATGAACCATAAAGTAGCACAAATTCTGGGAAGAACCAGAGTTCAAGATTCCATATGGGACGCTTTAGTATTTCTTCATTCATTCCCATCCAATCAAACCCTTTTTTAGTGGAAGGGTTGATTTCTTGATGAATCGTGAGATAAAAAAGATCTTTCTTATCAATTTTTTGATCATTACTAGTCTTAGCATTTTTAGTACTGTTGATATCGATCCAGGACTCAATATTGACCTTCTTTTTAAGACAAAAATAGACAATTTGCCAATCCAAAAATTTTCTATCCCGATTTTTCTCCATATCCATAATACCATCCTTTACTAGAAAATTTTTGATAAGGCTACCTCGCATCCCATCAAATAATTTGTGTTTATGTGTGTTGTAATTATAAGAAATTCCTTGGTTAGTCTTTACTTGTAATGGTGATACATAAATATATGAGTTCTTCTTATCTTCATAATTCATAGATTTATATGATAAGAGATCATACCCATAGTGTTTTTTAAAATTTGATTTTTGATTTAGTAATGTATAATCATTATTTTCTTTTTCGTAATGAATTACTTGGTTTTTTTCGTATGAATTCCATTTGTTTAAATCTTTATTTGAATTTGGGGCCAGCCAACCTTGATTCACTCTATTTCGCTGTTTTTTTGTTACTAATCTAGACCATCTAATCTTATAAAAAGTATATGGATAATGACCCCTTAACCAATTTTTCCATTGATTCATTCCAGAATTCCTAAATTTATTATATTTGAATTCGGAATGAAATATTCCTTGTGCTCCGCAATAATTCTTTATTTTATTTTTTAGAAAATGAGAGGTTCCATGATATTGAAGGACATATTTAAACTTAGTAACTTGGGTTTGCGATAATTTGTAAAATATATATGCTTGTGACAAAGAGGATAAGTTTTGTGAATTACTAATATTAGAAAGGGACTTTATAAAGTGAATTAGATTTTTATTTGTTTTATTAATCCCTTCTTGATTTTGATTGGCTTCAATCTTAGAAATGTATTTATCCTTTGTTTTTTTTTTTGATTCAAGAGATTCAAGAAAAGGGTGTGTACTAATCCGAGAAATCTTAATCATACATAAGAAGATATTTATATATATCCTTTCAAGGAAAAATTTGATATATGATTTGCAGATTAATTCAATATTTATTATTTTTAACATCTGCCGGAAAAGTCGCGGGGATTCTAAGATTTTAGCATCATTACTTTTTTTGTTAGCACTAATATTGATTAGTGGAGCTAGAAATTTTTTTTTCTTCTCTTTTGTCATTTTTACTATTTGAGTTCTAATTAGGCTTGTTTTATCAGTTAGATCTTTTATTTTTTTTTCGGTTAGTGAATAATTTGTCCAATCAATAGATTTAATTTGACTGGATGATTCATAAATCATACTATTAGTGATTACCAAATCTTTTTCTTTTTTAGCTTCTCTCAATCCAAATAATAGAATTGGATTTCGTTTTGATAGTTCTTTTCTTATTCGTTCTATAAAGAGTATGCTTTTTATAATCCATTTGTTTTTTTCTTTTGAGACTATTAGAAATAAATTTATTCTTTCTTTTAAATTTAAAACTATTAGTTTTCTAGCTCTAATAGTTTTAAATTTTATCATTTTTTTTATGAGTTTTTTAAAAATAGGTTCAAAAAAGGAGGGTCCTTTTCGGGGAGAACAAAAAGGCAGTTCTGCTTCCATTCCCAAAACTGTTAAAAAACAAAAATTTTTCCCTTTATTTTTCATTAGATCTCTGTAAGGAGAAGCTGACTTAGATCTATGCCAAGGTTTCAGACAGAAAGGAAATAGTATCTTTATTTGAATACCATCCGTTAACCAGTTTTTTGGAAATTCTGTTTCGGATAATGGAACACCATTATAGGTACATTTAACATGCATTTCCCTCTTCCAACCCTTTAAATCCTCGGACCACTCAGGAAATTGAAATAATAGCATACGACCCATATTTTTAGCTA